ACTCTTCCCACAAGATCTCTTTCGGGAAAAGGATAATATTCAACTTCGAGTTTTCAACTATATCCTTTATGGAAATGGCAAACCAACTCGAGGAATTTCTGACACAAGTATTCAATTAGTTCGAACTTGTTTAGTCTTGAATTGGGACCAAGACAACAAAAATTCTTCCCTCGAGGAGGTCCGTGCTTTCTTTGTTGAAGTAAGTACAAAGGGTTTGATTCGAGATTTCATAAGAATTGGCTTAGTGAAATCCCATATTTCGTATATAAGAAAAAGGAATAATTCGCCAGATTCGGGATTGATCTCTGCAGATCACATGAATCCGTTTTATTCGATTTCTCCCAAGGCTGGCATTCTTCAACAATCACTTAGACAAAATCACGGAACTATTCGTATGTTCCGAAATAACGAATCCCAATCTTTGTTAATTTTATCATCATCTAATTGTTTTAGAATGGGTCCATTTAATCATGTAAAATATCACAATGTGATAAACCAATCAATAAAAAAAAATCCTCTAATTACAATTAAAAATTCGTCGGGCCCCTTAGGAACAGCCACTCCAATTTCGAATTTTTATTCGTTTTTGCCTTTACTAACTTATAATCAGATCTCTGTAATTAAATATTTGCAACTTGATAACTTAAAATATATTTTTCAAGTAATTAACTCCTATTTAATCGATGAAAACGGAAGAATTTTTAATCTCGATCCATACAGTAACGTTGTTTTGAATCCATTCAAATTGAATTGGTATTTTCTTCATCAAAATTATCATCATAATTATTATGAGGAAACGTCCACAATAATAAGTCTTGGACAATTTTTTTGTGAAAATTTATGTATAACCAAAAAAGAACCACACCTAAAATCGGGTCAAGTTTTAATTGTTCAAAGGGATTCTGTAGTAATAAGAGCCGCTAAGCCCTATTTGGCTACTCCGGGCGCAAAAGTTCATGGGCATTACAGAGAAATTCTTTACGAAGGGGATACATTAGTTACATTTATATATGAAAAATCGAGATCCGGTGATATAACACAAGGTCTTCCAAAAGTAGAACAAGTGTTAGAAGTCCGCTCGATTGATTCAATATCGCTGAACTTAGAAAAGCGGATTAAGGGTTGGAACAAGTGTATAACAAGAATTCTTGGAATTCCTTGGGGATTCTTGATTGGTGCCGAGCTAACTATAGTGCAAAGTCGTATTTCTTTGGTTAATAAGATTCAAAAGGTTTATCGATCCCAGGGGGTGCAGATTCATAATAGGCATATCGAAATTATTGTACGTCAAATAACATCAAAAGTTTTGGTTTCCGAAGAGGGAATGTCTAATGTTTTTTTACCTGGAGAACTTATTGGATTGTTACGAGCAGAACGAACGGGGCGTGCTTTAGAAGAAGCAATCTGTTATCGAGCCGTTTTATTAGGAATAACTCGAGCATCTTTAAATACTCAAAGTTTTATATCCGAAGCAAGTTTTCAAGAAACTGCTCGAGTTTTAGCAAAAGCTGCTCTTCGGGGTCGTATCGATTGGTTGAAAGGCCTGAAAGAAAATGTTGTTCTAGGGGGGATGATCCCCGCCGGGACCGGATTCAACAAAGGATTGGTGCATTGTTCACGGCAACATACCAACATTCTTTTGGAAAAAAAAACAAAGAATTTATCTTTATTCGAGGGAGATATGAGAGATATTTTATTCTACCACAGGGAATTTTGTGACTTTTCTATTTCCAAATCTGACTTTTCTAGGATTTAATGATTTCTAATAGCGGATTCCTATTTTGAATTTCATTTTTTGTTGTTTGCTGTAGTCATTTGCTTTGGTAATTTGTTAACACTAATAAAGATAATAATGAATACAAAATAATGGCTTGGTTCATGCATAAATGGCCATCCCCGGTACAAGAGAAGGTTCCATCGGAACAAATTTTTATTTTAGTTTGGGGTGTCCCCCTTTTTAAGTGTGAAAAGAAATGACAAAAAGATATTGGAACATTGATTTGGAAGAGATGATGAGAGCAGGAGTTCATTTTGGACATGGTACGAGGAAATGGAATCCTAGAATGGCACCTTATATTTCTGCAAAGCGTAAAGGTATTCATATTATAAATCTGACTAGAACTGCTCGTTTTTTATCAGAAGCTTGTGATTTAGTTTTTGATGCAGCAAGTAGGGGAAAACAATTCTTAATTGTTGGGACAAAAAATAAAGCAGCTGATTTAGTGTCGCGGGCTGCAATACGGGCTCGGTGTCATTATGTTAATAAAAAATGGCTCGGCGGCATGTTAACAAATTGGTCCACTACAGAAAAAAGACTTCATAAGTTTAGGGACTTGAGAACTGAACAAAAGACAGAGGGATTCAACCGTCTTCCGAAAAGGGATGCAGCTGTGTTGAAGAGACAATTATCTCGCTTGGAAACATATCTAGGCGGGATTAAATATATGACGGGATTGCCTGATATTGTAATCATCATCGATCAGCAAGAAGAATATACGGCTCTTAGAGAATGTATCACTTTGGGAATTCCAACCATTTCTTTAATCGATACAAATTGTAATCCCGATCTCGCGGATATTTCTATTCCAGCAAATGATGACGCTATAGCTTCAATTCGATTCATTCTTAACAAATTAGTATTCGCAATTTGTGAGGGTCGTTCTAGCTATATACAAAATTCTTGATTAATAATAAGATAAATAAATCAATTTTTTTTGAGGGAGGGGCTCCCTGTATTTCGATTTAAAAAATCGGTTACTACTCCTGAATTGTACAAAAGAAAAAGAGATAAAAAAACTGGGGATATTGTGTGATTAGTTTAGTTGGTATCCAAAACTCAAATATAAAATTAAAGTAAATAAGTAAAAAAAAAGGGGGGGGGTCTTGAATCAAAATAATTTAAAGTTCTTATTTCTGTCAGAGGGCAATATGAATGTTTTATCATGTTCCATCAACACACTAATAAAAGAAGGGTTATATCAGATATCTGGTGTAGAAGTAGGCCAACATTTCTATTGGCAAATTGGGGGTTTTCAGGTCCATGCCCAAGTCCTTATTACTTCTTGGGTTGTAATTGCTATCTTATTAGGTTCCGCAGTTCTAGCGATTCGCAATCCACAAACCATTCCAACTGACGGCCAAAATTTCTTTGAATTTGTCCTTGAATTCATTCGAGACGTGAGTAAAACCCAGATTGGAGAAGAATATGGTCCATGGGTTCCCTTTATTGGAACCCTGTTTTTATTTATTTTTGTTTCTAACTGGTCAGGAGCCCTTTTACCGTGGAAAATTATCCAGTTACCTCAAGGGGAGTTAGCAGCACCAACGAATGATATAAATACGACGGTTGCTTTAGCTTTACTCACATCAGTAGCCTACTTTTATGCGGGTCTTAGCAAAAAAGGTTTAGGGTATTTCAGTAAATACATTCAACCAACTCCAATTCTTTTACCCATTAACATCTTAGAAGATTTTACAAAACCCCTATCACTTAGTTTTCGACTTTTCGGAAATATATTAGCCGATGAATTAGTCGTTGTTGTTCTTGTTTCTTTAGTACCTTTAGTGGTTCCTATACCTGTCATGTTCCTTGGATTATTTACGAGCGGGATTCAAGCTCTCATTTTTGCCACTTTAGCTGCGGCTTATATAGGTGAATCTATGGAAGGTCATCATTAACGATTTTTTTTTTCAACTATTCTTTTTTAGGTTAGCCCAATTATAGAATAGATAGTTGGTTTACGTTATGTAAAAAACACTTGTATATGTGATATTGACTAGGTATATATGAGTTAAAGATCTATATAATCTGAATCTGCCCTACTACTTTTGTGAATTTCGATTTAGATAGGGATTCGATTAGAAGTTCTTCCTTTTTATCTGTGAATTGGCTGAAAAAATGATAAAAAAAAAAGAACGAAGAATTCAAAGAATGGTTCACAAAAAAGAACTGGCATAAAAAAGTCGTATATATATATTATGAATTTTTTCAAATCCCGTGGATAGGAACTACTATCAAAGTAATTCTTATGATTCAATAATTATATTATTTCAATTCAAGTTTTTGGTTATTTTGGCTGGATGAATCTTAGTGATTACTTAATTAGAATTACGTCCTAAGTCATTGGATGATTGTATCATTAACTATTTCTTTATTTTGGTGTGAGGAACTTATCATGAATCCACTGGTTTCTGCTGCTTCGGTTATTGCTGCTGGGTTGGCTGTTGGGCTTGCTTCTATTGGACCTGGAGTTGGTCAAGGTACAGCTGCGGGTCAAGCTGTCGAAGGTATCGCGAGACAACCTGAGGCAGAAGGAAAAATACGAGGTACTTTATTGCTTAGTTTGGCTTTTATGGAAGCTTTAACAATTTATGGCCTGGTTGTAGCATTAGCGCTTTTATTTGCGAATCCTTTTGTTTAATCCTATAAATCACAAAATTCTGGATTTTTTTCGTAGTTTTTTTAATTCTATCAAGATTTAACTCCTACAATTATTCATTGAGACAACAATCCTTGGGAAGGACTAATTTGAGGATGGGGAATTAGCACATCGATTCGCTTTCTTCCTTCCCCTTATTCTTTTAGTTTAATAGAAACTTTTTTTTAAGGAGTGTTGCGAAAAAAGGAGGTTTAGGTTTTTTGAACTTGACATAAAACTTGGTCTCAAATTCTAGCTTAATTCTAATAAGTCTCATTATTATTATTGAAAATTAAAAATTTTGGAAAATACATTTGTAATATAGAATAGGTTTTTGATTCTGTTTACAAATATCCAAATAGGTAAATTAAATTATTAATTTAAAATTTCTTTTTATTGAAAATAAAAAGAATAAAAAAAAAAGGACAGAGTTCTTTTTTTTATAGTTTAGCTAGAAGAGGAGATTATATGAAAAATTTAACCGATTCTTTCGTTTACTTGGGTCACTGGCCATCCGCCGGGAGTTTCGGGTTTAATACCGATATTTTAGCAACAAATCCAATAAATCTAAGTGTAGTTTTC